TGGAAAGTCTTGACCAATTCGAAAGATCATTCGATGTAGTTGAAATAACTGAATTAGGGGATGTTTGGTCAAGTAATGGAAAATCAATCAAATTCCTAACTGTCTCAATGTAATCTTTTCCTTCTTTTTTCTTTTTTTGATTGTCTGAATATTCAGCTAAGACCATTCCAATGCTCCTTTTCGCCATGCATAAACTGAACCAACAATTAGGATAAGCACGAAAATTAAAGCTTCTATAAATACGGATACACCCAATACATCGAAACTCATTGCCCATGGATAAAGAAAGACCGTTTCAACATCAAAAACAACAAAAACTAGAGCAAACATGTAATAGCGGATTCGGAATTGTACCCAAGCGTCTCCCATGGGTTCTATACCTGATTCATAACTAGAGAGCTTCTCTGGTCCTTCACTAATCGGAGCTAAAACTCCGGAAATTACAAATGCCAAGATAGGAATAGCACCTGATATTATTAGAAATGCCCAGAAAATATCATATTCGTGAAGCAGAAACATAAATATTACTCCTATTAATATGGCATAGGCTGAATTATTCGATTTGAATTGAAATTGTCAATTCATCCAGAACTTCTTAGGCGAAAAAAGCAAATTTTTTGATCAAACCCGCATAGTTTAGAGTTTGTTTTCTATAGGGCATGTCTTGTTTAAAGATTCATACAACGGAACCCCACTTATATTTATTTTGCATTTAGATTCCATTTACATATAGTGTAGATATAGGATGCTCTTACACAAACAAAACTCTCTTACTTTGTCTCGGTTTCTCCCTAAAAACAAAATATAATAAAGTAATTATATACAAATACTAAAATAGTATATAAATATACTCTAACTATAATAGTAATAAATAATACTACTAATATCTATCATATTAGTATAACTATGTTTTTGTTTTTATAGTTTAGTTAATTTTATTTCGAATTTCCAATGGAATTCATATATATTTATATTATATATTTATAATTTATATTCGAATTTCATTTCCATTGGGGTAAAATGACTAGGGATTTCTAGCATATTCTACTTGAAGTATTCTTTTCATTAAAATCCAGGTAGAAAATTAGTTGCTTCTATTGATTCGATAGGAATACATAAACATAATCTAATACATCGAACGATTCTATTCTATTTTATCTCCCTTCTTTGATCCTAGATTTCATCTCTATTTTCCTTACTTTATTGATTTGATTCAATCCGTTGAGTTGCGAGGAACCTTTACATATAACAACTCATATCTTTCTATACCAAAAAAACGAGAAACTTGGAATCTGTACTATACTCGCGGATCCTCTCAGAAATAAAAAGAATCGAGTACTAAAGAAAGACCGCGATTTGGGAAGAACAAATGGGTTGGGTTTCGCTACAAAAGGGGTTTGTTTTGGAGCAAACTTACACTACACAATGAAAGATAGCACAGAGTGATAGAATCAGTCATCAGTGGAATCATAAATGATCTACATAAGATACTTCTAATAGAAAAGAAAGAATCACACATTGTTGAACAATTCGATAGACCAAATCCCAAAACCGACCCAACTCATAGAATACAGAAGAAGGAACATTGATACATTAGGGACCAATTCATTATCTCTGCATTATATTTGAAACAACCAATTTGATTATTGTTCGGCCAAAAACTAATTAGTCGGAGTCGGGGGACTTCTACAAATACAAGACCAACAAAAGAATAGGTACTAGATCCGTGTAACTTAAGTATTGTATTCGACTTGATTGGGTCAGAATGCAGTTTTTAGACAGAATCATGTCATGATTTTCACTTCATAAATTGACTGGGATTGGGTATACCAAAACAAAAATATATCAGTAACTTTTTGATCATGGACAGGAAAAAAGTCATATGTAATTCATCCATGAAGATTAATGAAAAAGGATAGGTATTTTATCCGAGATTTTGCAAATAGCGATTGGATCTGTTGGAATGAATTATTGTTTTTATTTTACTGTCCTTATGTATTGACATGGGCATGTGGTAATGCTTTCATTTCTATGGATAAAGGAACCTGTCATGTCAGTCCATAAACAAGTACTGATGAAGAAATGAAAACTATACTAAACTAAAATAGAATGTCTATACAAAAAAAAATGAAATGTGTTAGGGCTATACGGACTCGAACCGTAGACCTTCTCGGTAAAACAGATCAAACTGATTATTATCAAAATGATTCGAACTGTTTCAAAGACCCAACATGCATTTTGTTGCATTGGGCTCTTTCATCAACTGATTAATGTAAAGATCAGTTAGTCCACCATATTTTTTCTTTACAGGAAGATAATAAGATGGCTCCATGTGCTCTGCGATTCATCATTTGTATTCTGATCTAGGAGCAATACCAAAGTGTTTCAAAGAAGGGTTGCCTTGACTTAGGTCTGCCTCCGGCCTAGATCAACCTAAGTTAAATGGAGTCTCTATCGCTCCGCTGCAAGAGTCAAATATGAGACTTCATACACCTTAAAG